AATTGATTTGGCAATAACGAACGGATTACGAGTAATCCGTGTCGATCTGCGCTAAAGTGCAGACCCATATATATATTTGATATCAATATATAAAAAAGCCCACCTCTTTCAGTTACAGTACAACGGTTGAATCTCAAATCAAATAGAACAAATAGAAAAAAAGGGTTTGAATTAAATTGTAAGAATATGTATGGTATACGATTTATTCCCTGGGATTGTAGTTCAATTGGTCAGAGCACCGCCCTGTCAAGGCGGAAGCTACGGGTTCGAGCCCCGTCAGTCCCGATGGATATAAATACAATCAAAAAAATATTATTTATAACAGGGACCCCCCCTTTTTTTTATTTCTTTTTTAGTTTAAGGTATAAAATATATAATATAAATAATAAAGTAAAGGTTCCGATGAAGAAAGAAATAAAAAAAGGCATTTTGGATTGCATCAGAAAGTAAAATTTTTTTATTTGGTATGGATAAAAGATCTTCCTATGTTATACTATTAAATTCTCGACTATGAATCGATTTGATAGCTCAGATATTATATTGTTCTTCGTGATATTGATTCGATTTGATATCATCGAAATAAAATCGATACCATTGAATTTACCGCCGAAAGATTGAACACTTATATGGGATTAAATCCCGAAGTATTAATTTTATTAGAAATTAAAGAGAAAGAAAACATAGAGATTATGGAAGTAAATATTCTCGCATTTATAGCTACTGCACTCTTCATTCTAGTTCCTACTGCCTTTTTACTTATAATTTACGTAAAAACGGTAAGTCAAAGTGACTAATTTTACTTAAAAATGACTTCTGATTTCTTATCAATGCAATGATTGATAATGATTGAATAAAAAAAAATGAAAAAAGGATTTCAATTTCGGTTCTTAGTTTTAAATGAAATGATCAGACTACAATCAGCAAAATTTTATGAAATTCATATAGTATAGTCGAAAGAAATCAAATCTATTTCTTTCGACTATACTATCTATTATGGTAGTCTATAAAGTTTGACTCTATGTTTTATTGATTTGAAAAAATAAAAGGGTTTAATATGTACCAATCCATCTATCTATATCTATAAATAAATATTTATTTTCATATTAATACTATCTATAGATGGCTATATATCGATATAGAATTTTTCTATTTCTGATTCTTTTCAGAGTCCCGGTATCATATTCGGTAGGATATTTAATATAATTTCTTATATTATAAATTATTATAAATATAGTATTTTAGCATTCAAAAAATGAATTGATTAAATAATTGACAGATGATCCGGGGGTTCCACGAATTCTATGGAAAAAGTTTTTCATATTTCGAAAAGATTGGTAGTAACCAGTTCATCGAAATAGACATCTTAGAAACAATTTGGTTGGAATGGGAATCCATTTCCCATTATTTGTATTCCCTTGACTTTAAAAATACGAAGATGGTTACAATTCAAATATTTGTTTGATTGAAAGAGTATTTTCAATATTATACATTATACATAGAATACATTCCACCACTGGAATACAATAGAATTAAAAAATGCAGATATAATTGCATTTAATTAATTAGTATTAATCAAATAACTAGAACTAAATTCAATCGTTAAAAAATTGAAGAACCCAGCTAGAAAACATTTGATCCCTTAACTCAATTAAAAGTACCCTTAGAGTCCACTTCTTCCCCATACTACAAGGGAAAGGGAAAATGTAAAAACTACCATTAAAGCAGCCCAAGCAAGACTTACTATATCCATGTAAATTTTGTCTCCTATCGCTATCAATATGAAGGAATTATTTCATTATTGTTTACTAATTTTTCTTGTATTCTTTTCTTATTTAATTTTCACTAAAAATTTTATAATAATAGTGGAATCGCTGGTACAGAGTCAAAAAAAGATTCCTGGATAACAGAATTGATGAAACAATTCAATAAATCCAATTATAACATCTAAGAAGTTCTTATCTGATTTCTAGTAGAATTGAAAAAAAAATATTATGCAAATATTATGCATAAATAAAAAATATCCAGAGATATCCTTGGAAGTATTAAGGGAATGAATCTTACTAACAGGTAGTAAGAAAAAGATCTATGTTTTAGTTTGCCCCATTTCATTAAGTGAAATGTCAAAAATATAGAATCAAGATAGATTCTTTTTTATATTCTTCTCTAAAACAAAAAACAATAGGAAAACAGCCTCTGAAAGCCTTTCACTAGAGCTTAGGGAAAAGAAAGAATTTGAAATATAAAAAAGAAACATAAACAAATTTATAATAAAAAAGAAATCTAATTAGATTATTAATTTAATCTAACTAATAATGCATAAGTGTTCATATACTTTCCATAAGTCTGTATACAAGGCTTTTCTTCAACCCCCCAACGAAAAATGGAATTTTATTTCCCGTCCGACCTATCCATTCTTATTCAAGACCCAATCTGTAGACGAACACTACAGTAGTAGTGGAGTAAAAGGACTATCATTTCGATTCCTTTTCACTACTATAAA